TCGAAAGATTCGATTAGGCACTCCGACTTTTCGTAAAAGTACCTCTTGAAGTGCTTTTTCTCGATCTTGACTCTGCAACTTCGAACAAGAAAAACCACACAAAGCTAGTTGACTCCGTGGTTGATTTCAGGTTCTCTAGTCTTTCGAAAACGATTAGGCACCCTTGCCCTACTTTCGTCAAAGTACTTTGGGAGGTGCTTTTTCTCGATCTTTCTCTGTTACCGGACTCTGAAATCACTCTTTCTTAGGCGGGGACAGGATTCGAACCTGCAATCTTCAGGTCATGAGCCTGATGAGTCGACCAATTCCTCTACCCCGCTTGTTCCCTTCGATTTCTTTCACTATTCCCCTGGTTGCTTGGCCGGGGTAGAACCAGCGCTTAGTAAGCGGCGGCGGCGCTCCATTCGTTAGGTTGAGCTCCGCTCTTCCCTCGCTTCGGTCAGCCTATCAACTGACGCGCCCTGTAGCCAGTGCCTAGCTCTGACGAGTGACGAGAAGACCGCCACTTATACATCCTTTTCTTTCAAAAGATGAGAACACACCAGCTTTTAGATGAGGGAAAGCCATTCCTAAAACCAGGCGTTCTCTTATATACGATACCACCAACGCCACCTTGGCAACTCTGAAAAGTGCATGAAGGCTAGTGGAACGTGCAAGATACGGCTCAGCTCCGCTGAAAAGCCGTATCGCCCTATCTACCTTCTCCATTATTCTAATCATTGAATTAGGTAGGACACTCGACTGTTTAAGGAGAGGGTTTCACTATCTCTTTTCTTTCCGAGTCTACTTGTTGACTTCTTTTTTTCTTTATGCTGTTCGGAAAGACCAGTAAGTGGTTTTGGCATATCTTATGCAATCGATTGATTCTATCAGGTCCATTCTTCGGTAGTGCATAGGCTCCGGCTTCTGTAGTCCTCTAGCCGAGCCACTACTTGCGTGTGTGTAATTCATGGCAGTTTTTATTATGGAGCTATACATGGAGCTTCCTCCAGGATTCTCAGACCCAAAGAAACCGTCTGCAAATGACAGAAATTGATATGGCTTAAAGCAAGCGCCGACGTTTGAGTTCGATCGGTTCAGCACGGCTGTAGAAAAGATGGGATTGAAGAGAAGTCTAAATGACTACTCCTTGTTTGTCAAGCAATCCGCATCAGGTCTCGCTGTTCTGTTTTTATGTAAATTATATTGTAATTACCTGATATGATCAGAAAGCCTTTCAATAAAGGTCTTCAATCTCATCTACAAGTCTATTCGACATGAAAGACCTTGGCAGACTCCAGTATTTCCTTGTGAGGTATCTCAGTCGGTATAGTCCTATCTCAATGCAAATATGCAATAGACCTTCTCTCTCGAACTGGTCTAACTGCTTGCAAACCAGCTGAGACTCCGGAATCATAAGTTCTCAATTGATGAAGGAGAACTGCAGGAGGATCCTTCCATGTATAGACGATTAGTCGGAAGTCTAATCTACCTGACTATGACAAGACCTGACATACATAGCCTATGCTGTTGGTATTGTTAGTCAGTTCATGCAGAAACCGAGGAAACCTCACGTCAGATGCAGCATACAGGATACTGAGGGAGGAGGGCTTTCTCCAGGTAAAGGAATCCTCATTCATGTCAACATCCGGAGCTATCGTGTTATTCAGACGCGGCCGGATGTTCAGATGACCGAAAGTATACATCGGGATTCTGTGTCTTCTTAGGTCACAGTCTTATCTCTTAGAAAAGTAAGAAACAAGCTACTGTCTCAAGATCGAGTACAGAAGCAGAATAAAGAGCTATGGCCTCAACAGCAAGCGAGGTCACGTGGATAAAGTCTCTTATGTCTGATCTCATCCTTATCATCTCCGATTTTGTTTGTCGCAAAAATATAGCTGCAAATCCTGTTTTTAATGAAAGAACCAAGCATATAGATATGACTGCCACTGAATTCGGGAAAAGAAGTGTGGTTTTATACTTGATTCACACATTTCTACTGATGAACAAGTCGCTTTTTCTTCACAAAAGCCCTCTGTCGACAGAAGCACTCATTCTTCACTAGCAAGCTCTCGATGATTGATCTCTACTCTCCGGGAGTATGAATATGCATGTGCTTGTATTTTGAGTCATTCTTTCATTGAATTGTATTGTACTATAGTTGCCATGTATGGCTTGTACTACTGTATGTACAGTTGCCAAGAATGGCCTGTACTACATTCCTTGTATGGCCTCAATTAGGCCTAACTATTTGTAATCCGGGTCTTCCCGAATCATCGAATGAACAAAATCTGAATTCTTTCACAGAGCCTTGAAACTAGAAACAGGTTTCGGCTGTGGTTTGAAAGAGTCAAAAAAGACCTGGAACTCAAAACACGAACAGCTTGACGGCTGGTGTTCGGCCGGACTCGAAAAGGTCTTTCCGGTTCTGGTTCTGCTTGCTTCTTGTTCCAACTCGAAAGCCTGACGGGCCGCTTCCTAGAAACCAACCCATTTTAGCCAATCTTCCTAAAATAGCTAAAGAATATCTCGAAACTCCGGCCAGGAAGTTTCTTGTTGAAGGACGGACTCGTCAGAGCAGGAAGTCCAGTATTTTTGACTCAAAGCAGGAACTAAACACAAAATCGCTATTGTCGAGCGAGATAGAACACGACACAAAAGCATTGGATTGTAATTGCAGTGGAATTCATTCACTTACGTTCACGCCTTATGAAATGATTAACCGATCAAAACAACACCTGCTGATAACAACCAGACCTGACCCAGCTTCAAAACGTATGAGCGCGTTTTACTAATAGGCTTGACTTGACTCCGCCCAAGTGCTTGCTGGCTGAAAAGCAACGAGCGGAACTGAAGCTAGCGCGCTAACGCGCTACGGCAACACGTCGACATTGCCCCGCTTGTTGCTTGTAGAAGCGAGAAGCAGAGTAGCGCGCCACTCGAGCAAGCGTAGGAAGCAGTTCTGTACCCGGCTGCATAGGCAGAGGCTTAAGTAGTATCATAGACGGGAGCAAAGGCATACCTAGGGGCTTCAAAGGCATAGGCATCTGAGGCAGGCAGAGGTAGCAGCCCTACTAGTTCCGGAGCGAGTGGTTTATCCAAATAACCTCCAGCAGCTGCTAATGATATAGTAGTGAGGATTCCTCTTCATTGGCCAGGTTCAGGCATTCCATCTTCGTTTTCAGACCCGGGTAACGAATATATATATATAAAGCAAGGCAGGAGGTTCTTCCCTTCACGCAGGTGGAATGGGTTCGGTACTGAATTCCCAATCGACGGTCCCGGCTGCTTCTTCCGCGGTCGATCGACAACAGGTAGGATTCTTCCCGTTCTATCTTCCCTCCTGATCCGGCTGGTCGAACATGACATCTCTCCCATCAGGTCGAGCATAGGTAGGTGCTCCTCTGGCTGGAAGGTCGAACAATAGGCTAAAGTCTCTCCCGACGGAAACTTCAGCAGCACCCCTATATTCCCTTTCGTGGGCATCTGGTTCCAGAGAGATTGGTTAGTCGCCTTCTGTTCATTCCTACCCGGTTGGCAGAGAATCGACGATTAGCATAATAAGCAGTCCCACCTTTATCTCAAAAGCTATCTTCTTCCCGGCCGTGAGGTATGGAAGAATCCGGATCCGTAAGTCACCACATGACTGGGGATCCCAATGCCTTTGTTTCATCTGCTCCATACTCTGGTATGAGTTTTTGTATAGGTGACAACTCTCCATTGTCAATGAAGAGGGTACAGTAGCCATTCAAAATGCATGTGCTGGCACAATAGTTCTTTCTGATGTCTTATATGTTCCTAAAGTCACAAAGAATCTCATATCAGTTGGGCAACTATGTGATGATAAGCAGTGTTCAGTCAAATTGAAAGCCGATTCGTGTATTGTGAAGGACCTCCAGACCAAAGAAGTGATTGGTAGAGGCAGAAGGCATGGGAGACTGTTTTCATTGGCGATGACATCTACTGATGCGAAGACAGATAAGTACTCTAGTAATTGGACTCTATGGCATAGAAGGCGTCGGTCATGTATCGTATGATTACTAAGCTAGAAACCATCGTACTGGCTTATTACAAGCCATTCAGTCTATTCCGAATAGACGAAGAGTGACAGTTACAACTATATAAGACTTGTCAAGTTGGCAAGCATACTCAACTTCCTTTGAAAATGAATAGTACAATAAGTGCTGCTCCTCTAGATCGATCTTATTCACTCAGATGTATGGGGACCAGCCCAACCTGACACTTGACGTATCTGGATACCAGTTGCTCTTTATTGATGATCACTCTAGATCCACGTGTATCTACTTCCTTAAGCAGACATCTTTAGTATTGATGTACTTTAAAGTGTTTAAAACCATGGTTGAAAATCAGTTTCAACGATCTATTTCTATTAAAGTACTTCGCTCTTCTTCTGGGGCGAATATATATATATGTCCAATTCATTCTAAATGAAAAACAAAAATGGGATTTGACATCAGAGATCATGCTCATATACTCCAAAACGGGAGTATATGAGAGGAAAGCCTACGCGCGCTAGCTCTATTAGTGACGGGCCCCGCGCCTTCTGAAGAAGCTGCTTGCTTGCTGAAAAACTCCCGCGCGGCCCTTATAGTTAGTGACGGCGCCTTACGTAATAGGGGCTTTACTTGACTTCTTTCCCAACAAGTGCTAGCTGGTTCCAGAGTTATTCAAACTTCCTATGCAGCTCCGCAACAGACATATTTCCTTGCTTCAAAAGACTCAACTCGATATTAGTTGTCTTCTAGCATACGTATGATGAGCATATGACTGAGCAAAGAAATCCCATACCTCTCGATCTTAAGCTGTCTGCATCCTTCGAATACTGAAAAGTAGTTCTGGTTGAATGGCCGAATGAATATAGGATGCACATTGCAGCATGATTATTATCATTCCGACGCATCTACCATTTTGAATCAACAGTGAATACAGCTGGAACTCCATCCTTAGCTTCAGAAACCATTACTGTTTACTGTAATGTTTTGGTTCAGTCCCATCTACGACTGGGAAGAACTTATGTGTATCCAAAAACTTCTTCATTTGAAGTTCCCAGGCGAAATAAATGTTTCCATTAAGCTTTTCTGTCATGAATGAAGAAATTCAAGGAATAGAAAGATGAGCCATGAAAACAATTCCAACAAAGAAAGAAAATCTGCAATGTTCGAGCAATTGCAGAGAAAGAAAAAAGCCTTAGAACTCAGATCTGAAAGCTGAAAGCTGACGTGACTGATCTGATTGCTGGCTCGCATCCTGTTCCGAGCTTGAGGCCCAGCCTCTTTACCATCCTTTCAGCTACAAAGTTGTGGGTGGCCCTGTGTCAACCAAGGCCACCGCATCCCGTCCGTTGATGGCCACCGAGACGTACATCAGCTTCCTTGCTGTGGGCTTGTCCTCTGATTGAGCCCCTAATGGCATTGAGTTGTTGCAAGGCCCCCATCCGTGGCTCTGCTTGCTCCTCCTCCGTCTTCAGGCGTTAAGGGCCTGCCTCTGCGGGCAGTCTCGTAGTCTGTTTTGGAGCAGATGAAGCACCTAATATCCTGCGGATTTTTCCGTCTTTCTCGGCTCGGCCTTGGTCTTGGGCTCGCTCGTCTTAGCCTCGGGTCTCGACGCCTTCTTATTCTTCGGGTCAGGAGGGATGGAGGAACATGCACCGACCACAGGGGAAGGCTACCAACAAGCAAGCTTTATCTTATTCCCTATACTCCTATCCTTCTTTAATTCCATTACTGCGGGTACTGGCTAGCTGCCAGCGACATGATCGTGAGAAGATAACATTGAGCACCCGGGGCGAGGTTTGGAATATGGTTCTCTCCCTCGTTATCCGAATCCATCGATTCCTATTCCCCATTCATTTATTCGAATCGAGTTTTGAATATTGATTTCTATAAATCGAATTGAAGGCCTACCTTTTCGTTTACCGACAGAGATTCGGCTTCCCGTTCTTAGCCTCCCTCGGCCCTTTGTCTCAGACGGGGCTGTGGTCGATCAATCAACGCCCTATCACGTAAGTACCCGGATGCCGAAACAAAACAAAACACCTTATTGCCCTTCATTTTAAGCTGCCTTTCCATCCCTTCCTTTTAAGCTGGGATTCGATGAGGGAGCCGCCGATCCTATGCCATAAACGGATGACATGTCCCCTACCTATCATTCCTCTCGTAACTGGTGGATGGGTACCGTAAACTCCTCCCTACCTGTTATGCCTTTCTCTTGACCACCCATGCCGTGCCCTACCACAGACCAATCCCCTTCTGCCTATCTGAACGGTCGGATAATTATGCCTGCCCTACCTTGCGATCTATTACTGCCAGCCTCCTGCCTCTATTGCGGGAATTCGACCGAATGCTTTTTCTGGTTTGCTTTCGCAAAATAAACGTCTACAAACTGGAGATGGGATATAGGGCTCACTCAATGAGCGGGGCAAATCCTTTCCTCCAAACACTTCTTCTCCAGACATCTTCCCTCCGCCGCTATAATGAACAGATAGGGGATAGAGGGTCTCCTGCCTCAGGCCTCTATAGCTCTCAAAATAACAACCCCTCGGCTGCCCGTTGATCATCACCGAGAACTTAGGAGTCGAAATGCACTGCTCCACGAGAAGGCACTACCACTGCCCAAAGCCAAAGCTTTTAAGCACCTGCATCAAGAAACCCCTGTCCAACCTATCGTATGCCTTAGCCATGTCGAGTTTCAAACTCAAACTCGCCTTTTCTTTTCCGGCATTCTTCATGGAGTGAATAATCTCGTGGGCTAAGACCCCGCAATCTACAATCTGCCTCCCTGACACCCTTGACTCTTTGAAAGAATCTTTGGAAGGATGAGCCTCAATCGGTTGGCCATTCTTTGCTGAGAATCTTGTAAACCGTGTTACACAAACAACTCGGCCTGAATTGATCGAGTTTCCTTGCTCCTTCCACCGTCGGGAATTAGGACAATTAAGGTTGCGTTGATTTCCTAAGCATCCTTCCTTAAAAAAATCCTTCACAGCTGCATGGACGGCCCATCACCTCCCAAAACTTATGGAAAAGAAGTTAGAAACAATCCGGACCCTACTTGTCTCCTGGCAAATGGACTACCACTTCTGACACTTCCTCCATCGATACCGGTTTTATTAGGGCCCTATTTAAGGTACTCTTTTGACACCAACCTAGGGATTTCCTCGAGACTGACGGGGTCGGGATCCTTCGAGAGAAGATCCTGAAAATACTTAACCGATTCCTGCGCGATCTGGGAATCCGACGATATACTGGACCCATCATCCTGACTCAACTCCCTTATGGAATTTCTACTCCGGTTGAGACATGAAAAGACGATTGTATTTCTATAAAAGACCGTCGACTTTTGCCGCCAATGGACCTCTTCTTGCCGCAGGAGATTATACATCTCACCTGACGCGGATTTTGTCCCTCTGGTCCAGCTCCACTGAGCGGCCCTCCTCGTCTTCCTGGATAGCATTAAGCTGCTGAAGAGTGGCCCTTTCTACGCCCTAAATCTAAAATCCCTGTTCAAGATTCTAACAGCTTTAAGGGATCTCATTGTGGCTAATCTGAAAAGCGGGGTGCCTTTCACCCTCACTCTCCACACTTCCTCCACCGACGGTACCCAAAGAGGCATGATCCAACCACATCTTCTCGAATCTAAAGGGGACTTCTTGCATCGAGATTCTTCCGCCAACACTAAGAGCAGCGGGCAATGGTCTGAAGCCACCCTAGGCAAGTGGCAAACATAAGCTTCAGGAAACGGGCCTTCCAGTCCAGGGAAGCTAGGACCCTCTCTATTCTGGTCGTCTGGACATGGCCACACCCTTTTCGGTTATTTGACCAAGTGAAGGGCCCTCAAACCCAGATCAAGAAGACCACATCTGTCCATCGCCTCCCTTCCTTCATACCGGTTGCCGCATTAGGATCACCCCTGCTTCTCCTCTTGAGCCAGCATGGCGTTGAAGTCCCAAGAAAAGCCGTTACGCCTCCTTCCAGATCCCTCCAACAATTCCTTCTGATGATATAGTTATTGCTCCCATAAACCCTCCAGGGCTGGGCCACCCCTTCTCAGAAACAACAACTGTAATAGATTGCTGAGCCTGATGAACGAGATCGATCTGAACCTCCTTTGCATCCCACAGGATCCACAATCCTCCTGCAGATCCTTCAGGATGACAGCAAACACTACTTCCTCGAAACCCAACCTTCTCACGACGATTTTCCACCAGGCTCTCTTTCACCTTCGTCTCCGATACAATCACAATAGCCGGCTTATGAGTTTGAATCATAGCACCTCATCGTAGGTCTGTTATTAAGACCTCTTGCATTCAACGCAAGAACTTTCATGGAGAAAGGTTAGGGATAGGGAAGGCGTACCTTGCCCCTGCACCCCCTCTCGAAGATGACCTTTCTGCTTGCTTCTCGCATCCTTTCTCGCCTCCCGCAGGTTTCTTTCGAGCCTACTAGATTTCCGCATTTGAACAAATTCCTCCTGCTGGAGCAAGGGCTTCCTTTTCTGGCTGAGACCTCGACCCACCCATCCATAAAAAGTTTACGCGGACTGATTACTAATCTTTTCGTCACTATATAGTGAGGGAACAAGGTAAGGATTTTCTTGAATATACCCATACCAATTACCTGTTTTTATTAGGAACGGCGCCCCGCGTCAACTGATTACTCCTAGTTGATTCCTGATTACTGAGTGGGTCGGGCACAAGGAATAGGGTCTTCCTATACCCCTCCACCTGTGTTTGAGTAACGAACGGAAAGGAGTAGTTCATAAACCATACCCTAAGTTTAAACGGTTAATCCCCACCGTCAGTAAATATATTCATTACTTCTTGCAGAGTGGGGCGATCACTAAAGCCATTCCAGTCTAGTATTTCACTTCACCTTACCTCCACCTGTTGATCTGCGGGTAATCGTCCCGTGTACACTTCTGACTCCTCATTTAGCACTTGTTATTGAGTGGGACGGGCACTAAAAAGAAAATGGGTATGTATTCTTAGACCTATACCGTAGCCTCCTGTGCCTATGCTCATGAGGCATCTAACGTAACCTGTTTCCTAATAGGTGCAACCTACTTAGTATGCCTATTCATTCCTTACTCCTATAAGGGGTGGGAACATGAGGAGATAGAGATGAGTTCCTCCCTCCTGTTTATCTGCTGACTGAAGGGAAGGATAGAGGAGTAGTTAATCAAACCATACCCTAAGTTTAAGATAGATAGGTGCCCCGTGTCTCCCACAGGTATTAATTCCTTATTAATGAGTGGGGAGCACTTGCAGTAAAACTACTACACGGGTAACCAGCCCTTTGGAAAGACCGAAGGACTAGAACAAGAGAGCTGTGACTACTTGAACTTCAGATCCATTACGTTCTAGTGAATAGATCGTTTCCCGGGTTTGAAGAGTCATTCTAACTAAAAGCCCTCAGACCTCTTTCTCTAGTCTCTATCTTCTCTTCCCTTGCAGTATTACCGAAGGTGGATTAGCAACTCTAGTGGTTAAAGGAAGAACAACAAACCAGGCAAAGCTACCCTTAGGATCAATGCCAAGACCTTCTCTCCTCTGAAGAAGAGGAAGCAAAGCTACTCGCCTTATCGAATAAGGAGAGGAAGTCTAAAACTCTCTTAATAAGAGAAGCAAGCTACAACTATTGGGATAGCAGCTACGACTATCGAGTGAGTAAGACAAGGAACTCAAACTCCTCAACTCGTTAAGGACATAAAGCGAGTTCCTTCACTTGAACTGACGCAGACAAGAAGCTGGCATTAGTTCCTTCACTCGAGACAGTTGAGTTGAGTTCGTTTATGAAATTAGGAAAGTAAGGTTAGCAAAGAGGGCGAGCGCATCAATCTCATCTCCGATTCGTCGATTGAAGCTGCACAGGCGATCTCGAGTTAGAGAGTCGAGTTCGAGGTGAGTCCCGCATCAAACGAAAAGCGACGGTCGTGGAGGGACTACTTTCATTCCATCCCGCCTGATAGAGCCATCCCACCCGATAAAGGGATAGAATTCGAAGTCATCCTTACTCCCGATCAGATACGCTCTTCTCTTCCACCCCTGGACTATATTCCATCCCGAGAGACAACCAATACGCAATTCCATCCATCGTACGCTCGGCCATCCTTTCGGCATCCCTAAAACCCGTGGCGAAAGGAAGGGTTGAATCAAATGCTTATAGATTATCCACTGGGCTTATTAATTCTCGGGTGGACGGACTACATTATAGGAGGGTGCTATACATCATATGGATCAGGACAACCTATATTTGATGGGTCAGGTGCGCTGCTATCGAAATGACGTACTGCTACCAGAAATGAGATACTATAAAGAGTCGTTCTCTAAACACTTCTTATGTGCTGATTCGAAATAAGACCTGAATCGCCTGATAAAGGAGCCTGGATCGGAATAACGTTAAGGAAGGTCAGGGTAGGCGACTCATAAACCCTATTCCACATATTAGATGATGCTACAAACGGCTTTCACCACCTGATATACACGAATCAGGTGCTCTTATGTGTAAAGGGGTTGGTTGAAAAGGACGTTATTCATGCCATTGCTGGATCCACACTACCAGCACTCTCCCGGTGGAGAGGGAACACACACCTATTTGTTTGTATCGACCGGATCTAAACCCCATATGAAGCTCCGGCTGGACGGAAAATACCTACTTCTGAGTTGGTTGCCAATATACCTCTCTCTTGTGTTTCTCACTAGCCATTGAGAGCAATTCTACACGGGTCCACCCCACCCGTGCTTATCGATCGATAGAAAATCCCCATAGACGGTAGGCTTGGCTTGCTCTCCTGGATCGGTTTCGAAAGAATGGTTGGATGTATACTCGTCATTTACGATAATCATCCCAGCCGTCTTCCGGAGCCGACTCTAATTAATGAACTAGCTTCTGAGGTCGGAACAGGGAAAAGCGAATCTAGATGTCTCTGGTTGGATTCCATCCAATGGATGCGTACCTTGAGGTCAATCGAGAGTCGATCCAGGATAGGTTATGCTATATAGCATGTCGGATGGTTGGGCAAGAAAGAACGATTTTGGAATCATGGGCCCACCCGTAAGACCTAAGCAGTGAAGAAATCTCTCTTCCTCAGACCGATCAATCGACGCTTAGGTCTTACGGGGTGGATGGGGAATCAAATACTTACTGGGAGCTTTGAATAAGAGGAGTTATAAGATGCGGAACGGGATCTACTTACTTATGGGTCCTGTTAGTTTGTTCAAGAATGTGTATAGAGGCCCGGCCCCAAAGACTTTTATTGTACCCTTACTTATAGGTAGGGTATTCATTAAGATAGGTTGTTCCATTCCTATAGTAGTATGGGATATGACGTATGCTCCTTCCTCTTGATAGGAGTATATGAGGTGGGAGGCTGCTAGCTACTATTAGAGGAGGCTGACGTGTCTGCCCTGAGTAGTTTCTAGTAGTCAATAATTATACTCGTTTCTTTCTAGCTGGATGAGGAGTATTTGTTATGGGTCCCTCCCTCGTTTAATAGGAGGAATAGTGGTCAGTATGCTCCTTGCCCGGCGAATGTAGGAGTATATAGCATCTATATTCCCCTGTAAAGAGTGGGCCTTTATTCGTTTACTGCTTTCCGGCTACTATGGAATAAAAGGTAGGTCAAGGGATTTGATTGCTTGATTGCTACCATACCCCAGGCAATTCCTTCATTGTCAAATCACATAGGGATTTCTCAATGAAACATTGATAGGGGCGGATGGTAGGGCTAGAACAGGCATAATCGCTTGAACGGCTAGAAGTGGGCCGACTATATCTTCTATAGAGGTAATGACCCGGCGGATCGGTTGAAATAAAGATCGGGCTATTCGGGATCGGCTAGGTGATCGACTCCCTTCTTTCCATCCCTCCCTCTGATGGTGAAACCGTGATATTACTCTAGAATAAAGGCTGCCAGCAGTCCATGGCTGCCTTTATTCTAGGCATCGGGGAATCGAACAGAGTCTCGCTCTATCACATCGGGTGGATAGGTACGGATTAACAGCTGAACGTGGGGATCACGGCAAAGAAATGCCCTTCCCTGCCATCTCTGCCGGCCGAGTGCAGCGAAGGTTCATTCATCAGTAGTAGTAGCTAATTCAAAGGCTGAAAGGGATCTGTTCGAATCAGAACTGAGACTGGAGAAACATGTTCGGGGCGAATCCGCATAGACCAATAGATCGAGATCCATAGTCCATTTCGGATCCAGATCGAGCTTGTTACTCGCCCTAACTACTAAAGTAGGCCCTTTAGGGACTCGCCTAAGAAGCTGGATGGGGATTTGAGAGGAGAAGGTCGTGCCTCTTATTAAGATTCATAAGAACATGGGGAACAATATCAGATTGATTCTTGCTTCACCCGCCTAACCGTCGGATCCAATACCTTCTCCTCATTCAGGCATACCCTTCCATAATAGAGCTTACAGGCGATAAGGTTTCGGCTTTATGGACCAGTACTTGATCGGATCCTCGGCTGGCCGGCTTATTCAAATACTGCCTGAAATGCTGGCTATATAACCGCATCAGCAACTGGTGGAAGGCCAACGTCGAAAAGTAGGAAGGAAGGATATTGATAGGGACTAGGAATAGAGGTGTTGAACCAGCCATGTCGGGAATATAGGCTCTGGGAATTGAGGGCAATCATTCAGTAGCGGGTCGATCCACAGAAAGCGAGGGATTCATTCCAAAAGGAGTAGGTCATCATCACGGCCACCCACCGATATGCCGAGGGAATCAGATACTGGCTAGGAATCGAGCCGTCGCCTTTATGCTAAAAATACTGGGTTTCTGTCAATTATACATATCGATATGAGGTCAGGGAATAAGGGTGAGTGGTCCATTCCGTCATCAGCTCTTAGGAGATGCAGTAAAGGATATCCAGCTAGGGGAACGAATGGGATTAGATACCCCAGTAGTCCCAGCCGTAAACGATGGATACTAGGCGCTGTGCGTATCGACCCGTGCAGTGCTGTAGCTAACGCGTTAAGTATCCCGCCTGGGAGTACGTTCGCAAGATCGCCAATTTCTTCAGTAGCCGTCGTTACTGTTCCACCCATTGAAGTTGATCCGGAACCACCAGCACCCGAGCTATCGTAGTCGTAGTAAGCGGATCCCAATCCAGTTCCCTCCGTTCGATACCTAGTAGCAGCCCTCTCATTGAAAGTTTCATAGTCCCTAGTAGTGGATCTATATGTAGTGGACCCGGAAGGAAAAGCAGCAGCTTTCACACCCATAACATACAAGGCAGAGTCAAGAAGTAGTTTCAACCAAAGCCAGCATCCTTACTGGCAAGGAGGGCTCCCCTCGCGCGGTTCCAATTCCAGTTTTGATTGATGAGGTTGATCTGCCAGTTTAAGCATCAATAGTGACCGTTGGAAGCAGCACCGGTTGATTGAGTTGGCCGAGCAGTAGAGAGAACAGAGGCTCAGTAGGCATAGGCATCGTAGACAGGGCGGGAGAACAAGCATAGCTAGGAGCTACCCGTAGTGAAGAAGAAGTTAGAAAGCCATTGCCCGTTTCAGCTTTCCTTTGTCCGGTTACAGATCCTCTAGTTGCAGGGGCGGAGGTGAAGGCAGTTTCAGTTGATTCACCAGCATAAACGTGAACATAAGTAGAAGTGGCCCAGGTTTCTTCGGAACCCGTTGATCGAGTAGTTTATCCGGTTCAATTTGATCCATCAGTGGTTGATCTTCTAGGTGAAAGACCTAAAGGCATAGGCAGAGGCTACGGACACAGAGACAGAGGCAGCATCCTCACTAGCACCATCATTTTGCATCAAAAGCCAGCACATTAAGCTAATGGTGGTAGCATTTGTTCCAGCACAGGTAGGTTAGGTAAAGAGCGCCTCAGGCAATTACCGTAGGTAACCACCACCTGTTATTAGGTATTAGGTACCTGCAAAGGCAAAAGTCAAGGTAGCAGAGCCTATTTCACTCGCAGATGGCGGTGGCATAGAGATGACCTATGAACTGACTCAATACACTATAGCATAATGAAGGCGCAGGTGTTGGCATTTCATTGAAAATATGACTTTTGGTATGAGTGTTGCTTGGAGAATCGTATGGACACATGGGAACATGAAATATCTAATGGGAATATGAAACAATGTATTGGAATTTTAAAAGAATTTGACGATCTGATTCTGGAGGATAATACATGTCAAACTCCATTTATCAATATATTATTTCAAGAGGCACTGTTCATCAGTGATCTTGTGCGTATACTCCTAGAATAGCAGAGAGGAAAAATAGATACTTATTGGAAACGGTTAGAGCTATGATGTTTGGGATGAATGTACCTCGTTTGGGCAGAAGCTGTGTTGACCGCAACATACTTGATCAATCGCATACCGTCAAAGTTCTTGCTGGAAAATATCCCGTCAGAAGTTCTTTCTGGAAGCATCCCTGATTACTCTAATTTCAAAGTCTTTGGCTGCTGTTAATATTCAAACTATTATTCTTTAAAGAAAGGAAGCTAACGGCGAGCTCAACGAAACAAGCGAAACTCGGCAAGGAGAAGGCTGAACCCAGGTGCTACACTACAGTAGGCGTCACTGGGCCGCACGACTCGGGCAGACTCTCTACCCGTGCGCGTGACAGTTGGTATCAGAGCGGAGTTTTGGGTAAATCCTTTCGATTTCTGCTAATTTCTTCTTGTTGCACCATGTCCAAGCTTGACGATAGCAGTGGAGCGCTGTCTGCGGCGGCTGTTGCTAAGGAAACACTCGACGGATCGAGTGACCCAACTTGATGGCAAGGTCGACCATTTGGGCTGACATAGAGACTATGGCAGAAAGGCTGGATAATCTGGAATCGTTGGTCACCAGACTCAGCGATCGCGGTGATCTTCCCAGTGAAGGAGAGCCGTCTTCATGGGGCCTCAACGATCTCGGTGGCGATGTCCAAAGCGTGACGGACCGGGTCAAATTGAGGAGCTTGCTGTGGAGATAGGTCTCCGGTTCGTGAACCGAATGTCTCACCTGGCGACTCCAGACGCATTCGAGTCCCGGAACCACAGCCATTCAACGGGATCCGAAATGCCAAGGAAGTTACTTGATCATCCTCTTTGACATGGAACAGTACTTGAAGGTTGTTCGTGCCCCTGAGGACGACCAAGTTACAATGGCAACAATGTCTCTCTCAGGGATGCGAAGCTGTGGTGGCGGACGCGATATGAGGACGTGCTGGAGGGCCGTTGCGAGATCAACGCCTGGGAGGAACTCAAGAGGGAGCTCAAGGAAAGGAGCAGTTCCTGCCTGGGAACGTTGCATGGCTCACACGAGAGTCCCTGATGCGGACCGGCACTGTTCGAGAAAATCAAAGCAGACCCTGGGGACTGACCTGAGCTATAGACAAAGAAAGACTTTGATAGATAGAATAACGCACCCACTCAGACTTGCATCAAAAAGAGGGCTACTTCACTATGAATGGTAACATATGAATTGAAACGGAGGCGACGGGTGTCAATTACCAAAAACGACTCGACCACTAACGCGGGACAAAATTGTCCTCGAAGGGATGCGAAGAATAGAATAGAATAATGAAACCACTCGAACCATCACACGGATTCCGACCCGCCCATGATATGGTAAGAACGGAATGGAAAGGCAAAACACGATTCTATGCGCAGACGTGAAACCTCTATCGATAGAAGCATTCTAATCCGCCTATTTAGAGAGGAACGATTCCTCGTCTGAGAACCGCCATTCACGCACGAAACGGAGATAACCTAAACAAAAATGCAGAAGTGAGCGTACCCTTATAGATAGGGGCTCTCCTCTCTCCCCTTTTAGCCAACACCATCTTACACTGTTGGGCAAAGCCAAAAATCTGATGAATAGAAGGAGATCAGAAAGATAAGCGGACGACTTGACTATAGTATAGGTCGGATGTTTCCGTGAGCAGTAAGCAGCAGATCTCCCTTTTTGGGAAAGCTGGTGGCCCTTTTGGCGTGTGAATTCTTTCGACGGGGCGGCCTGATTCGTTCGGTAGATCCGGTCGAGGTGGTTTTCGTTTACCAGCGCGTAGGTGGTCTAAGTTCCTATGACCGAGTCTTTCTGGCCCCTGTGAACATCTTTTCTTAATGTATTAAAGAGGGCCTCTAACCGGTGAAAAGTGGTGGGTGTCCACTAACGGCCATTCCTGGCTCGGCTCCGATAACGCAATTCCGGGAGGAGTCGGTATAAGGCACTGGATCCCTTCGGACCTGGAGAACGTGTGACGCTGGGTCGGGGTTTGGTGAACCAACTGGTCGCTCCTCTAGTTGAAGTATCGGGCCCCTTTTCGTTGCCTAGGTTACACCTTCGGAATACCCACGAAGGGATTTCGCTCTACTCCCCCAATCTTCACTTTACGCCACGCCGACTCTCCGTCGTGGAATTAGACCGACGGGGAATCTCCATAGGAACTAGTCCTCAGATTTCGCACGTAGGAGATCGAGACACAGCCCCAGGGCTATGGGGAAAGATGTGGATCGATCGCCCTAGATAGATACATAGAGGGTTTCTACAAATATATATAGATATATAATATCGGTAGTTGTCCGGTCGTACCCGAACAATAATATTCCAGAGGAAATGCACCTAAGATCAAATATTTCGAGCCGGCTTCCGTGGAAAATTCAGACTTTCTTTTGATGCTGCGATCACATAAAACATAAACTTTGAGGCTCAATAGCTAAATACATGGCAATTGAATCATGAGCCGGGATCATAAAGAGCATACTGCGAGTAGGAAGTGGAATTAATACAATGGATTCAAAAGCATCAAACCTCTCTTGTTCGGAAGAATCGAAACACATCGAAATGGTACCAGCCGTACTTAATAATGGAAGGATTTGGCAGAAATATGTAGAATTGTCCCTCCTAAAAGATTATTCCGGAATAAATGGGCAATAGGAGAGAGAGCCAGCGGCGAGCAGAAGCAAGGTTATTAGATACCGAAGGCCCGGCCAGAACCACACGTGCAAGTTTCCTGCATGTGGCTCGTCCGTGATAACTTCTTCGGATTTGCGTGAACTAGCGGACCAATCACTAAGTGGGGATGCTCCGTCTCTATCCATTGCTGACCCTTTTCGGAACTGGTTAGGAATGGGCGCCACTATCCCAGCCCGGATCCAGCCAGGTTCTATTGATCATGTCCCCTTCCCAACAGTTGTACCTTGTCTGGGGCGCCTTTGGCTTTACGAGAGAAAGCCAGCTGAAAACTACAGCGCACTAGCGCGTTTTACTAATAGGCTTTTCAGCCAGCTTCAAAACTACTGCGCGGCCGTTGCTTGCTGGCTGCTTCAAAGCCTATTAGTAAAACGCGCTCATACGTTTTGAAGGGAGAAAAAGTGTTTTCTTCCCGTCCCGGGTCATAGTGAGGCTCGGTGCGTCCACAGAAGAGGAAATCGCAATGCATCTTGCCCAGCAGGCGTAGCTTGGAGTGGGAGTGTAGGGGCAGGTAAGGAAAGTGGCCCAGAGAGGCAGCCAAACCAAGCCAGGGCCTATTGAGCGCAGCGCAGCTA